GAGATAGAGAAAGATAAAAAACTATATATCTATCTTTTCTCTATTTGATTATATACATAAGACGAAATTCATTTTATTTGCCTAAATTTCACGAAAGGGAGAATTAACTCTTTTATCTTGTTGATAGAGACTTCTTAATTAGTAATCGGGATTCTAGGTAAAAAAAGAGTTATCCGCAACTTTTTATTCTTTCTACAATTAGATTTAAGGTCATCAAAGAAAACTCCATTCTTATTTACTTTGATTCTGATAAACTAACTACTTGTTTGCTACAAATAAACTAATTGTGCTCTAAAGTTGCATTCAAAGGAAGCAATAAAGGGGGTTTTTCATTCAAAGGCAGCAATAAAGGGCGTTTTTCATTCCAAGGAAAGAAAGCGTGGAACTTAAATAACTCACTCAGAACGCTTTTTAAAGGTTTACGTGGTACGATTAGGTCAAATAAGCCCTTCTCGAATAAATTTTCAGTCTCTTGGGAACCTTCAGGTACTATTATATTCAATGTTTGTTCAATTACTCTTTTACCCGCAAATGCAATATAGGCATTGGGTTCAGCAATAATGATATCTGCCAACATACCAAAACTAGCTAGTACCCCACCAGTAGTAGGAGATGCAAGGATTGATACATAAAATAACTCTTTATTTGATTGATACTCATATAAAGCAGACGATATTTTAGCCATTTGCACCAAGCTCAAACTTCCTTCTTGCATGCGTGCCCCCCCGGAAGCGCACACTATAATAAGAGGTAGCAATCTATGGGTAGCGTACTCAATCAAACGGGTGATTTTCTCCCCGACTGCGGGTCCCATACTACCCCCAACAAACCGAAAATCCATAACCCCAAGTGCTACGGGAACACCATTTAGTTTACCTCTGCCTGTTTGAATAGCCTCAGTTAACCCTGTCTCTTTTTGATCAGAAGCAATACGATCTTTATAAGGATGCTTTTTCGAGTGCCATTCAATGGGATCCAGAACGAACAGGTCTTCATCCATAGGATACCAAGTACCGGGATCGATCGAAAGTTCGATTCTATCTGAACTATTCATTTTCAAATGATATCCACAAAATTCACAAATATATAGTCTTTCTTTAAAAAATTTCTTATAATTTAAACTTTCACAAGTTTCATTTTCGCAGAGAACCCACAAATGCTTGAATTTTTTAGTTCCCTGGGTATCGGGATCATTAGACTCCTCGCTATCGTCAAGATCACTATCACTGTCACTACTATCACTTACAACGGGCGGATTTAGAATATCCCTCTGAATACTCTCAAGCCTCTCACCTATACCTGCAATGACCGCGTCCATATCCCTTTTAATTTCATCCTTAAAATCACCCTCACTTAAAAGGTACGTACCCGTAGCCTCACGATAACGCTCAAGCCTCTCATCTATACTTGCCATGGCCGCATCTAAATCGATTGGAGACTGAGGATCACTGTCACTACTATCGGACGTATCTATATCGATTGGAGACTGAAGATCACTGTCACCACTATCACTACTATCGGACGTATCTATATCGATTGGAGACTGAAGATCACTGTCACTACTATCGGATGTATCTATATCGATTGGAGACTGAAGATCACTGTCACCACTATCGGACGTATCTATATCGATTGGAGACTGAAGATCACTGTCACCACTATCACTACTATCGGACGTATCTATATCGATTGGAGACTGAAGATCACTGTCACCACTATCACTACTATCGGACGTATCTATATCGATTGGAGACTGAAGATCACTGTCACTACTATCGGATGTATCTATATCGATTGGAGACTGAAGATCACTGTCACCACTATCGGACGTATCTATATCGATTGGAGACTGAAGATCACTGTCACCACTATCACTTACAATGGGCGGATTTAGAATATCCTTCTGAATACTCTCAAGCCTATCACTTATACTTGCAATGACCGCTTCTATATCCCTTTTAATTTCATCCTTAAAATCACCCTCACTTAAAAGGTACGTACCCGTAGCCTCACGATAACGCTCAAGCCTCTCATTTATACTTGCCATGGCCGCATCTATATCGATTGGAGACTGAAGATCACTGTCACTACTATCACTTACACTGGACGTATCTATATAGATTGGATACTGAAGATCACTGTCACTACTATCACTTACACTGGACGTATCTATATAGATTGGATACTGAAGATCACTGTCACTACTATCGGACGTATCTATATCGATTGGAGACTGAAGATCACTGTCACTACTATCGGACGTATCTATATAGATTGGAGACTGAAGATCACTGTCACCACTATCACTTATAATGGACGTATCCAGATAGATTGGATACTGAAGATCACTGTCACTACTATCGGACGTATCTATATCGATTGGAGACTGAAGATCACTGTCACTACTATCGGATGTATCTATATCGATTGGAGACTGAAGATCACTGTCACTACTATCGGATGTATCTATATCGATTGGAGACTGAAGATCACTGTCACT